TCGGGCAAGTATGCCCCCATCGTCTAGTGGTTCAGGACATCTCTCTTTCAAGGAGGCAGCGGGGATTCGACTTCCCCTGGGGGTAGGGTACTACGAAAGGAAGTTGATCATGGATTATCAATAAGCTTGGAATTGATTCTTCCCGGGTCGATGCCCGAGCGGTTAATGGGGACGGACTGTAAATTCGTTGGCAATATGTCTACGCTGGTTCAAATCCAGCTCGGCCCAATAATTCGCGTATCCACCATAAAATGATATAACCTATTTGTCTTTCTACAGAAATGCTTTTTTTGATATGAAAGAATAAAAAAAAACTCTTTTTTTTTTTCATTGACAGATTGATTATCAATCCATTTTACAATAACGAAAAAATTACTATTAATCCATGCTCCTCGCACTAAAGTACATGTCTCCGCGCATATCAATCTATTACTCTATTACTCGCGTCTCTGTCTGGTAGAATATGACAATTCGAATCAAAAATCTACATAGAAAGGTTTGAAGGAAATTAAATCAACAACATATGTTGTACACTTTATTTCCCTGGGATTGTAGTTCAATTGGTCAGAGCACCGCCCTGTCAAGGCGGAAGCTGCGGGTTCGAGCCCCGTCAGTCCCGATGGATCCAAATCCAATAAAAAAAATACATCAATTCATCTCTTCCTTTCCTGTGAAAAAGAGAACAAATAACATAACTTAATTTTATTCCAAACGGGATCTCTCTTATTTTTTTTCCACATTTTTCACCAAAAAAAAATATGGGAATTTCTATTTCTTCAACGAGTACTAATTGATGGGAGAAAGACATATGTGAATTACCACAATTATTGATAGCATCATATTCAGGATTCGAAGGAATACCGTACTGGGTCTAGTTGATTACGCCCGATTTTTCTAATGAAATAGAGTACTATACCTTTCCGGGAAGCACAGACACAAAGGGAATTTGGACCATACAAAATAAATTTTACATAGTAAACTTTGATCTAATTTTTCGTCTTAAAGCAAAATATATCCGTTCTGGCTCCAATTTTTTGTAACCTCAATTAGTAAATTCAATTACTAATTTGAATTTGAAATAATCTATCTTATTCAAATTTCACACTTAACTTTTGATATATACGTCCCACTACTAATTCAAGGAAAGAGGATATTAATACAAACAAAGATCCCATCTATCTCTCTTAGTTAGGGAATTCATAATTTTTGAAAGTTTCAGTTTCGTTTTTATTTAGTTTTTTTAAGAAGATTTGATAAGTACAAAAAAAGGAAGGAGTTTAGTTCGAACCTACCGCCTTTTCCTTTTTTGAATTTCGCTGCTATTCTTTGCTTGAGTTTGTTTATAAACAATGTAAGGGTAAAGGTAGTCTGATGAGACTTCATCAGATGATTGGATTGAACAAGAGGGCAATAAATTAGAGAAAAGAAAGAATGCAAAAAATTATAAATAAAAAAAAGGAAGGAAATTCTTGATTGCATCAGGAATCCCATTTTGTTTAAATTCGGTATGGATAAAAGATCTTCCTATGTTATACTATTCAATTCTCGACGATGAATCGATTTGATAGCTCCGATATTGTTATTCATGATATTTTAATACGATTCGATATCATCGAGATGCAATGCATCCCATTGAATTTACAAGCGAAACATTTATCATCTCTATGGGATTAAATCCCGAGTTATTGCGAATAAAAAATGAAACGATGAGATTATGGAAGTAAATATTCTCGCATTTATTGCTACTGCACTGTTCATTCTAGTTCCTACCGCCTTTTTACTTATAATATACGTAAAAACAATCAGTCAAAGTGATTAATTTGAATTAACCTTGACTTTTTAGTTCTTATCAATGCAATGATTGAAGATAAGAAAAATGAAAAGCATTAAAATTTCGCGTCGTAAATGAAATTGGCGGACTAGAATTATCAGTATTCTACGAGAGAAGTATTCTATCCGATAGTATGGTAGAAAGAAATATATGAATCCTTCTACCATACTATCTCTTATTGTTATTGAAGTGTATAAAATTGTACTGTATAAAAATAGAGGTTGAATATCGATCAATTTTAATATAGCTGAATCTACAATATATATCTTTCTATTTATATATAGATATCATATTAATTACATATATGTAATATTAATCTAATATACATAGTGGCCCAATTCTATTTCTTTGCTTCATAATTCATGTTGATTCCAATGAATATGAAATGAAATCATCGAAAGGCCACTAATCTTTTTTTAGCATTCGAAAGAAGTAATTGATTGAGCAGTTGACAGATGATCCAGGAGTTCGGTTCCATGGGAACTTTTTATCTTCGGATTTCGAAAAGAATTAGCAAACCCCATCTTTAACGTTTGAACCATGATATGAAATGAGTTCCCTAAAAGAAGAAAAAATCCTATTTTGAAAATAACTCAAATACTAATATTAATAAATAAAACAAGTGGTAAGCACGTAATATGTGGGTGGCTACCCCGAGGTACTATCTTATTATGAGGTAGTATATTATTATGCGTAGTATCTCATTGGACAACCACTATGTCTATATTCTTTCGTGTCGAAAGTATGGATCCACGTACAAACTTATAATCCGAACTCTTTTTTTTTGAACAGTCAAAAAAAAATCAAAGAAAAAAAGTTTTGCAGAACGATCTATAAAATAAACCAAAAACAATACAGTTTTCTTTTTCAATTAGTAGTACTTCTAGAGTCCACTTCTTCCCCATACTACGAGGGAAAGAGAAAATGTAAAGACTACCATTAAAGCAGCCCAAGCGAGACTTACCATATCCATGTGAATTATGTCCCCTATCTCTATGAATATAAAAGAATTATTCCATTATTGCTCACTAATAATTATTATTCCCTAATAATAGTGGAATCACTAGCGCATAGTCAAAAAGAGATTCGGGCACAACACCATTGATGAAACAATACATCAAATCGAATTATACCAAGTTATTATATGATTTCTAGTATAATCGAAAAAATTAAGCACAAATAAAAGAGGCAGAGAAACTCTTGGAAGTATCAAAAGAGTGTTAGTACCATGTAGGAATAATAAGACCTAGTCTTTCTTTTGTTGTCCTGCATTTCATTCCATTAAGTAAAAAGTCTCAAAATAGAGAATCAAGATAGATCACTATCTATCACATACCCCTATTATTCCTTTCTCATTTAATCTAATCTTTACTGTCCCCCGATTGTTTCATAGAGACAATCGGGAGATGGGATGGCCTATTACATGCGTGGTTAGAGCTTATCGAAACGAAAGAAGTTCTTTTTTTAAGATTAAAATAAAAAAAAAAAACCAATTATCCATTCAATATAATATTGATTGAATGCTCGAGCACTCAGATACTTTCATGAGTCCGTCTATAAAGTATCTTCCTCCTTTCCGTAACTAAAAATGAAATTCTATTCCCTAATTCAAGACCCAATCAGTAGACACTACATTAGTAGTCGAAGGGCTATCATATCAAGATTTAACGATTATTTTTCATTACTCTACTAAATTCTTGAAACGAAACCTAGACGCAAGGATTTATAACATTTTAGAGAACCCCAACGATGCTTAGAATCAAGCAAATCTAAAGAGGCTTTTTCTTCTGCTTACTTCTGCTGGAAAAGATAAAGTTATATCAGCAAAGCAGAAGAAGGTATTTTGATTCTTTTGTTTGTTGATGAGGCGACACCCGGATTTGAACTGGGGAAAAAGGGATTTGCAGTCCCCCGCCTTACCGCTCGGCCATGCCGCCAAAACGATACAAAATATTGGATTGGCTCTATCTCTTCGATTGATAGTATCTTACAACACACAATATCTAAAACTAAAAACCGCAAAACTTTGCTTTCTTTTTCTATTGAAAGAAAAAAATGTGTATTTTCAGTCACAAAAGAAAAAATTCAGGACAAATGGGAACCGTTAACTTTAACTATTGACTGTGAATTCATAAATGATTCTTGGATTGAAATTGAAAATTACATTTCCCTAATGATATAAGAAAACAATCCAAAAATTGATACCTTACCTAAATAAATAAAAATTGATACATAACTAATCATTACTAATCCATCCGTATTCATTCGTTTCCATAACCATCAAAAAATCCTTCTTAATGAAAATTATAATAGCGATTATGAGTATATGTAAACCCCAGAACATAAACGATTACTATTATCTAAATCTAATTGGTTATCTTATCTATATAAGATGTTTATAGGAAACGGTCGGAATTCCATTTTGACAATTTTTTTTCACAGTGGAATCTACGAAAAAGTTCCATGTTGTTAAAAAAACAAAAAAAAAATTCTATATTGTTTCTGCAGATCAAATCCCGAATCTATTTATAGTACCCAATCGGATTGGAATATCATAATAATGGTAGAAATTGACTCACTTTTGTTTTGATATAGATATTTTATACAAAACTCCATAAGTCTAAATAGAATTTACCAATTCCTTTGTATTTCATTTGTAGTTGTTGCAAATTCCAATTTGAGTATAAAAGTCTCTTTATTCCTACGTTCATATGTATTTCATGCATTACATCTATTACACCTATGAAGTTAGGTAAAATTTCATGTGATTCAGTAAACATAATATAAATTCCATCATTGCTAGATCGATCCATTTTATGATGAATAAGCAAATAATGGGATTTTTTTTATAAATGGGAAATAAATAAAATGCTTGGGGGTGGAAATGAGAGAATGTCTACAATACCTGGGTTTAATCAGATACAATTTGAAGGGTTTTGTAGGTTCATTGATCATGGCTTAACAGAAGAACTTTCTAAGTTTCCAAAAATTGAAGATACAGATCAAGAAATTGAATTTCAATTATTTGTGGAAACATATAAATTGGTAGAACCATTGATAAAAGAAAGAGATGCTGTATATGAATCACTCACATATTCTTCTGAATTATACGTATCCGCCGGATTAATTTGGAAAACCCGTAGGGATATGCAAGAACAAACAATTTTTA